TCCTCTCGACTGAAAAACGAAAACTGGAGTTTCATGGAAAAAGCCCTTTATCGGATTTGAACCGATGACTTACGCCTTACCATGGCGTTACTCTACCACTGAGTTAAAAGGGCTTTCAAAAAAATGAATTAGCAATTCATTTTCCATTATGAGTCTACTGTATGTATATATGTACATATATTACATACATAGATACATGTATGCATAGGAACTCATTCAAGAACAAGATCTTGGATTTACTTAAGAAAATCAGTGAAGTCAGAAGTAAAGTCTAGGGTCAAATGCCCTTTTTGAGAAATACCAATACAGTGAATTGTTTCAAGATCGATATCACTTTCTGTATTGTTTTTGCTTTTATTTTATCGATCCATCAGAACAAGATTTACTTGATACGTGTACCAACACGACGACATAGATTTACGAAATTTGATTGAATGATGTCTTATTTGAGCAAATCAATTAGTGCAAATTGAATAAATGAAACTTCTATCCTTTTTTTGTTAGACCAATCACTACTTGAACTAAAAGAATACTATACTTCTTTGGTTTATGGTTTATATATTATAATTATATATATATATATATTTATATATTATATTATATTTTATATATATAATTTTATATATATAATTAAATATATAATTTAATGTAAATGTATATAATGAATGTAATGTATAGAACTAATTTAATGGGATAATGGGGCATTTATGAACCATAAAAAATTATTAAAAATTCTAATTATATAGAATCGTGAAAGTGGGAAAGGTCTTTCGGATCTAATCATACCATTACGTTATTATATTATTTAATTTATATATTTTTTTGTATTGACAATTCCGAAAAACTGATGATACTATGATCATAGCCTGGTGGTGGTCGGGCGGGTATGCCCCTATCGTCTAGCGGTTCAGGACATCTCTCTTTCAAGGAGGCAGCGGGGATTCGACTTCCCCTGGGGGTAGGGTACTGCGAAAGTAAGTTGATCGTGGATTATCAATTATCAAAAAACCCATATCCATATCATATATATATCAAATTATATATAATTTGATATAATTTATGATATATAATTAATTTAAAATTTAATTATTATTTATATAAAATTAGAATTTCTTTTATATAATTATAATTGAATTGATTCTTCCTGGGTCGATGCCCGAGCGGTTAATGGGGACGGACTGTAAATTCGTTGACAATATGTCTACGCTGGTTCAAATCCAGCTCGGCCCAAAAATTCGCCGCTTTCTTTTGAGTATGATATGATATAACCAATTTATTTTCCAGAAATGCCCAATATGGAAGAATAAAGAAAAGAGTTGAATTTTTGTTGTTTTTTTTCTCATCGAAAGGTTGATAATCAATCTTGTAGCAATAAAAAGAATCACAGGATTACTAGTTAAACCGTGTTACTCTTACTATATTACTAGATAGAGTATAGTCCATATCTATTCTATGTAGATATCCGTATATCATTCGTGTCTATGTTACAACACAGCAAATAGAATGCTCTTAGGATATCACAAGAATATGTATGCTGTACATCCTATTGGGATTGTAGTTCAATTGGTCAGAGCACCGCCCTGTCAAGGCGGAAGCTGCGGGTTCGAGCCCCGTCAGTCCCGAACTAGGATCCGACGATCCGATATCGATTCATAAAAAAAGTTTAGAGTTCAACGCGTCATTTTTTCTATTGCACTTCTACTACTTGGGTCTATAGCCAATAGAATATCGGTCATATGATATCTCATCAGATAATTTGTATAAGTCTAAGGAAAGATATTGTATAAAGAAGAGGGCTATTTATAGAAAAGAGTGGAAAAGGATGATAAATTCAGTAGGATTCTTTATCGGATCAGAAATCCCATTTTGACTTGGTATGGATAAAAGATCTTCCTATGTTATACTATTCAATTCTCGACGATGAGTCGATTTGAGAGATTAGATATTGTTATTCATAACATTGATCCGATTCAGTATCATTAGGATGCAATTCATCCCATTTAATTTACAGCAGTCAAATTTCTCATCTCTATGGGATTAGATCCCGAGTTATTGCGAAGAAAAAAAAACAATAAGATTATGGAAGTAAATATTCTCGCATTTATTGCTACTGCATTGTTTATTCTAGTTCCTACTGCTTTTTTACTTATCATCTATGTAAAAACAGTCAGTCAAAATGATTAAGTTGACTGATATTTTGACTTCTTATCAATGATTGAAGAAAAGGATTTAAACTCCAAGTCTTAAATGAAATGATCGGACTGGAATCGACAGTATCTGAGATAGTATGGTAGAAAGAACTAAACTATATAATTTAAATATATATCTTTCTACCACACTATCTAGTATTTTAGACTATTTATATTTATTTATATTTATTTTCGTCTTCGTCGCAACAGCCATTTATATGATTGATCAATCCGAAATAAATAATAAATTAATTGAAGGTCAACTGTTCTATCCTAATTTCTAGGCTTCTTATAATTTTAATTAAATAAGGATCCCGAGATAGATCAAAACAATCAATGTAGGAAGAAAAGTATGGGTATTTATTTTATATAAAATTTATATAAAATTATATAAAAGAAAACCAAGGAATCCTTTTTCTTTTTTTTTTTACCATTCCCAAGAAGTGATCGATTGAGCTATAAACAGATGGTCCATGAAGTTCTATGGTAACTTCTTCGGATCCGGAAAAAGGGTAGTAAATTCGTTGATTTGTCATGCTTAAATATGACATTAGATGAGTCGATAAAGCCTAAAAAAAATAAATAAAATTTCTAGAAGTCTAAAATGTTAAATGTATGATATATAGATCGCTCAACGCAAGCAAGATTTTTTATGCGTAGGACCTGTTTTGTTTGGACAATTACTAAAAGCTTGCAGTAGAAAGTATGTATCGCTGTAATAGCAGAACAACTTTCTCTTGGAACAGTAAAAGTGTAAAAGTAAAGAAAGAGGGGGAAACAAATAAAGGAAAAAAGAAAGGTTGCTTGTTTTTTATTGTAATATCTGTAATTCTGGTAAGAACCGGTTCATCAAATCAAAATAGAATAGAAAGAACTTGGGTGGAAAAAATCCTATCATATGTATTCTGTTGATTTGAGTTTCGAAATACAACTATGGTAATCATTCATTGTTTGCTCGAATGGTTATTATTCATTAGTGTATTTTCTTATTCATATTTTACTATAGTACAGTAGAATTTGAAAACAGAGGCATTTTTATTTTTTTTTTAAACAGTTCGTAAAATAAAACAACAATCAATTAAACAATTGATACAATTCGATTACGCAATTAATAGTACTTCTAAAGTCCACTCCTTCCCCATACTACGAGTGAAAGGGAAAATGTAAAGACTACCATTAAAGCAGCCCAAGCGAGACTTACTATATCCATGTGAATTATGTCTCCTATCCTTATGAAATGAAAGAATTATTCCATTATTGATCACTAATCATAGTGGAATCAATGGTGTAGAGTCAAAATGGAATCATGACTTAAGGCTGTTGATTAAGCAATCCCCAAAATCCAGTCGTAACAAGTTCCTATATTATGGTATTTCTGGCTGGGCTGGTAGAATCAGTAAAGATTAGGCACAAATACGATATACATGCTTTGGGAATATCAAGTGAATGCTCCTATCCTAATAAAACATGTAGGAATAGTAAGACTCACTGTTTGTTAACTTTTTTTCATAACATAAAAAAAACATACATAAAAATAAACTATCAAGGTGGATAACTATCTATTCTATACCTATATTCTCTCTAAGCCTTACGGTTTCTCTTTCTGTGAAAGAATTTGAAATGCCATGCGATATTACATTTTTTTGTAATCTCCTGAAAGAAAAATTTGAACCTTTATTCTATCTCTATAAGGCCAACCAACCAATCAATATGGATTGGTTGATTGAGCGCTGAGAATTTCTTGTGAATTTGGAGACAGAGTATCTCTATTCATTCCTTTACATAACTTAGAAATTGATTTCTCATCAGCCTATCTAATCCAATTCTATACTGAATCAGTAGACACTAACTACCTTAGTAGTGTAGAGTAAATAATAAAATTAGGAAAATTTGATAGTCTTTCCTATCACCCATTTTGAATCCTAGAAGCAAAAAAAGAGAGTCCTTTCTAGAACCTATGGATCATTCTTAAAATCAAGTATTGACAAGGCCTAGGCCTTTACCTCTGTTTCTGTCGGGTTCGCCGATTGGGGTTTAGATCAGCAGGATAAGAAATCTCGAGTTTTTTGATCAGGCGACACCCAGATTTGAACTGGGGATAAAGGATTTGCAGTCCCCCGCCTTACCACTTGGCCATGTCGCCAAAACAATAAAAATGGATAGAAATTTAAAATTATATTATACTTATTTCTAAATTTTTCCTAATTTGATTTGGGGGGGATTACTGACTGAACCGTTTGTTTCTTTCCTATTTAATTTGGATCCCGAATTCCGTTGCACTTATCCTTTCCTTTTCTAAAGAAAAATTCCTCTTTTTTTTTTTTGGACCTAATTGAGATCATTTTCTTCAATTGATTGTATCTTTATACATATTTATACCATTTAGAAACTTTTCCTTTCTTTTCAAAAACAAAAAGAGAAAAAAATGGGTTTATGACTGAAAAATTCAAGGCAAATTGAACCATTAACTATACTATTAACTTTGAATTAATGAACGATTTTGAAATTTTGTTTATCTTTAATAATAAAGAAAATCAAATTTATTACTAATTTAGTACTAATCAATATAAAAATTCAATAAAATGAAAAATCAAAATACAAAATATATCAAAAAAGATATAATAAAATTCTAATTTATAATAAAATTAGAATTATAAAATAATGAAATTCTAATTATAAAATGATAATATTTATAACTAAGATAATATTTATAACTAAACTAATTATAATTATAAAATGATAAAACTAATTATAATTATAAAATGATAATAAAATAATATAATTATAAATATAATTATAAAATTCTAATTATAATAATTATAATAATTTAATTCTAATTATAATAAAAATAGAAATTAAATTTAAATATAATTAAATAATATTTAAATATAATTAAATAATATTAAATATAATTAAATATATATAAATATTCAATAACAAAACAAAAATTTCATTCAATTTCAATAATTTGTCAATAATTATTCAAAAATTTGAATAATCAATCTTTTTTTTTTTTTCAATTATAACAACAATTATGTATATATGTAAATATATGTAAATGTAAACCCCAGAACAGAAATTACAGATACCGGGTCAGGTATCTTCTCTATGTATTTCGATAGAGAATAGAATGATCGTGCTTTAATTTTTCATTGAATAGAAAAGAGCAATTATGATATGGCACGGCCTGTGTTGCCCCAAGTGGAATTAAACTATAATAAAAGATGAAATATACGGATAGCTAGATAACTATATTGGCATGTACTTAATAAATACAACTTACTCCTATTATGTTATGCACTTCAATCATATTCTATGAATTCTGCTATAAAAAAAAGATCCGCTAATCATTTGTTGAGTATGAAGTGTTAAAATCAAAATAAACTCTATACTGCTCCTGATTATTCCGTCTTTATCTCATTCCTGGAGAGTCAATTAAATCCCGAATCTACTTTTGGTACTCAATCTGATCGTAATATCATAAATAATAAATAGAAATTGGGTCAATTTTGATATTCCATACAAGACTTCATAAGTCAAGTTTACTAAGTGGCATAAATTTTTCCAGGAATTTCTCAATTTATTTCCATTTGTATCTTTCGCTTTCGCAAATTCGAATCTAATTTGCGCCGAAAATTCTCTTTGTTTTATTCACCCTCTCATTCTCATCTTCGTTCATACATATATATGAAATACATATATGGGGTTGTCTAAAATTTTATGTAATTCAGTAAACAGAATATATATTCCATTATTGCTAGATCGATCCATATGGATCGATGAAAAGGTGAACCAATAATGGGATTTTTCGATAAACAGGAAACTTAAGATTAAAATGCTCCGGGATGAAAATGAGGGGATGTTCACAATACCTGGATTTAGTCAGATTCAATTTGAGGGATTTTGTAGGTTTATGAATCAGGGCTTAATGGAAGAATTTGATAAGTTTCCAAAAATTGAAGATACAGATCAAGAAATTGAATTTAAATTATTTGTGGAAACATATCAATTGGCAGAACCCTTGATAAAAGAAAGAGATGCTGTGTATGAATCGCTCACGTATTCTTCTGAATTATATGTACTTGCGGGATTAATTTTGAAAACCGATAGAGATATGAAAGAACAAACAGTATTTATTGGAAACATTCCTCTAATGAATTCCCTGGGAACCTTTATAGTAAATGGAATTTACAGAATTGTGATTAATCAAATATTGCAAAGTCCCGGCATTTACTACCGTTCAGAATTGGACCATAACGGAATGTCTGTCTATACCAGCACCATAATATCGGATTGGGGAGGAAGATCGGAATTAGAAATTGATAGAAAAGCAAGGATATGGGCCCGTGTGAGTAGGAAACAAAAAATATCTATTCTAGTTCTATCATCAGCTATGGGTTTGAATCTAAAAGAAATTCTAGATAATGTTTGTTATCCTGAAATTTTCTTGTCTTTCCCGAATGATAAGGAAAAAAAAAAGATCGGGTCAAAAGAAAATGCCATTCTGGAGTTTTATCAACAATTTGCTTGTGTAGGTGGGGATCCGGTATTTTCTGAGTCCTTGTGTAAGGAATTACAAAAAAAGTTTTTTCAACAAAGATGTGAATTAGGAAGAATTGGTCGGCGAAATATCAACCGGAGATTGAATCTTGATATACCTCAGAACAATACATTTTTGTTACCGCGAGATGTATTGGCTGCTGCGGATCATTTGATCGGAATGAAATTTGGAATGGGTACGCTTGACGATATGAATCACTTGAAAAATAAACGTATTCGTTCTGTAGCAGATCTGTTGCAGGATCAATTTGGATTGGCTCTTGTTCGTTTAGAAAATGCGGTTCGAGGAACTATATCTGGAGCAATCAGGCATAAATTGATACCAACTCCTCAAAATTTGGTAACTTCAACTTCATTAACAACCACTTATGAATCATTTTTCGGCCTACACCCTTTATCTCAAGTTTTGGATCGAACTAATCCATTGACACAAATTGTTCATGGACGAAAATTGAGTTATTTAGGTCCTGGAGGGGTGACGGGGCGAACTGCTAGTTTTCGGATACGAGATATCCATCCTAGTCACTATGGACGTATTTGCCCAATCGACACCTCTGAAGGAATCAATGTTGGACTTATAGGATCCTTAGCTATTCATGTGAGGATTGGTCATTGGGGATCTATAGAGAGTCCATTTTATGAAATATCTGAAAGATCAAAAGAAAAAGAGGCACAGATGGTTTATTTATCCCCAAGTAGAGATGAATATTATATGGTAGCGGCAGGAAATTCTTTGGCCTTGAATCGGGGTATTCAGGAAGAACAGGTTGTTCCGGCTCGATACCGTCAAGAATTCCTGACTATTGCATGGGAGCAGGTTCATCTTCGAAGCATTTTTCCCTTCCAATATTTTTCTATTGGAGCCTCCCTCATTCCTTTTATCGAGCATAATGATGCGAATAGGGCTTTAATGAGTTCTAATATGCAGCGTCAAGCAGTTCCACTTTCTCGGTCCGAGAAGTGCATTGTTGGAACCGGACTGGAACGCCAAACGGCTCTAGATTCGGGGGTTTCAATTATAGCCGAACACGAAGGAAAGGTCATTTCTACTGATACTCACCAAATTGTTTTCTCAGGTAATGGAAACACTATGAATATTCCATTAGTTATGTATCAACGTTCCAACAAAAATACTTGTATGCACCAAAAACCGCGGGTTCCGCGGGGTAAATACATTAAAAAAGGACAAATTTTAGCGGACGGTGCGGCTACCGTTGGTGGAGAACTCGCTTTGGGAAAAAATGTATTAGTAGCTTATATGCCATGGGAAGGCTACAATTTTGAAGATGCGGTACTCATTAGTGAGCGCTTGGTATATAGTAATATTTATACTTCTTTTCACATCCGAAAATATGAAATTCAAACCCATATGACAAGTCAGGGACCTGAAAGAATTACTAACGAAATACCACATTTAGAGGCTCATTTACTCCGCAATTTAGACAGAAATGGAATCGTGATGCTGGGATCTTGGGTGGAAACAGGTGATATTTTAGTAGGTAAATTGACGCCTCAGACAGCGAACGAGTCGTCGTATGCTCCAGAGGATAGATTATTACGAGCCATACTTGGCATTCAGGTATCCACTGCAAAGGAAACTTCTCTAAAATTACCTATCGGCGGAAGGGGTCGAGTTATTGATGTTAGATGGATCCAAAAAAAAGGGGGTTCCAATTATAACCCAGAAATGATTCGTGTATATATTTCACAGAAACGTGAAATCAAAGTGGGTGATAAAGTGGCTGGAAGACATGGGAATAAGGGTATTATTTCAAAAATTTTGCCTAGACAAGATATGCCCTATTTACAAGATGGAACACCGGTTGATATGGTTTTCAACCCCCTAGGAGTACCCTCACGAATGAATGTGGGACAGATATTTGAATGTTCACTCGGGTTAGCGGGAGATCTTTTAAATAGACATTATAGAATAGCCCCCTTTGATGAGAGATACGAGCAAGAGGCTTCAAGAAAACTAGTGTTTTCGGAATTATATGAAGCCAGTAAGCAAACAAAAAATCCATGGGTATTTGAACCCGAATATCCGGGAAAAAGTCAAATATTTGATGGAAGAACTGGAGATCCTTTTGAACAACCTGTTCTAATAGGAAAGTCCTATATACTTAAATTAATTCATCAAGTTGATGATAAAATACATGGGCGTTCCAGTGGACATTACGCACTTGTTACACAACAACCCCTTAGAGGAAGGGCCAAACGGGGGGGACAACGAGTGGGAGAAATGGAAGTTTGGGCTTTAGAGGGATTTGGTGTTGCTCATATTTTACAAGAAATGCTTACTTATAAATCTGATCATATTAGAGCTCGTCAGGAAGTACTTGGGACTACGATTATTGGAGGAACAATATCTAATCCTGAAGATGCTCCAGAATCTTTTCGATTGCTTGTTCGAGAACTACGATCTTTGGCTCTGGAACTGAATCATTTCCTTGTATCTGAGAAAAACTTCCAGATTAATAGGAAGGAAGCTTGATCTGAATGAATCGGAATTTCTATTCTATGATTGACCGGTATAAACATCAACAACTTCGAATTGGACCAGTTTCTCCTCAACAAATAAGTGCTTGGGCTAACAAAATTCTACCTAATGGGGAGGTAGTTGGAGAGGTAACAAAACCCTACACTTTTCATTACAAAACCAATAAACCAGAAAAAGACGGATTGTTTTGTGAAAGAATCTTTGGACCTATAAAAAGTGGAATTTGTGCTTGTGGAAATTATCGAGTGATCGGAGCTGAAAAGGAAGACCAAAAATTTTGTGAACAATGCGGAGTCGAATTTGTTGATTCTCGTGTACGAAGATATCAAATGGGATACATAAAACTCGCATGTCCAGTGACTCATGTGTGGTATTTGAAACGCCTTCCTAGTTATATCGCGAATCTTTTAGATAAACCACTTAAGGAATTAGAAGGCCTAGTATACTGCGATGTGTGATTTGATCGAAATTATCATTTTACAGATTCGGACTGAGAAACTGTCATCCCATTCAATCTGATTGGGATGCCCCTAGTTTGACATGTATATTGGGACGAGTAACATGAAGCTCAGAATTATGGGTGTATTCTCAATACTTCCAAATGAAAGGGGAATTTATCCATGGTCGATTCTGTAATAGATAAAAAAGAATTGCTAGTTATACCTCGTGAAAAAAAAACTTTTTTGTGGAATTTGCCATTCTATTTTTTTTAGAGAGAGATTCTGTTCAAGTAAGCAAATATAGCATGGTT